TTATATTTAGAGATTAAAAAAAAAATATGGATGGAACAAAGAGTAGAAAAATATGGGACAAAAGATAAATCCACTAGGTTTCAGACTTGGAACAACTCAAAGTCATCATTCTTTTTGGTTCGCACAACCAAAGAATTTTTCCATGGGCCTACAAGAAGATGAAAAAATACGGAATTGTATTAAGAACTATGTACAAAAAAATAAGAGAATATCCTCAGGTTTTGAAGGAATTGCCCATATAGGGATTCAAAAAAGAATAGATTTGATTCAGGTCATAATCTATATTGGATTTCCCAATTTATTATTAGAAGGACGAACACGGGGAGTCGAAGAATTACAGATAAATGTACAAAAAGAGTTTCGTTCTGTAAACTGGAGACTCAACATTGCTATCACAAGAATTGAAAAGCCTTATGGACAACCTAATATTCTTGCAGAATATATAGCTTTACAATTAAAAAATAGAGTCTCATTTCGAAAGGCAATGAAGAAGGCTATTGAATTAACTGAACAAACGGATACAAAAGGAATTCAAGTACAAATCGCAGGGCGTATCGACGGAAAAGAGATTGCACGTGTCGAATGGATCAGAGAAGGTAGGGTTCCTTTACAAACAATTCGGGCTAAAATTGATCACTGTTCCCATACAATTAGAACTATCTATGGAGTCTTAGGCATAAAGATTTGGGTATTTGTAAACCAAGAATAAGAATAATGGACCTTTACTTATCTCGCCATTCTGCTGAGCAATATAAAAAATTTATAAGCTTTCTTCTTTATTTTTTTTTATCTTAATCAAAGAAAAACAAACAATTATAATTCTATAAGGTTGAATAAAAATTAGATTTACTCTTTAATTTAGGTTTCGTATAATTGCTATGCTTAGTGTGTGACTCGTTAGTTTTAGTTTTTTATTTAGAGTTGAGATTACAAAAAAAAAGATGACCCCACTATAAACTTAGTAACGATCAAAACTAAAAAAACTAAAAACTAATAACCAACTTATTGCTTCGTATTGTCGAGATCCCAAGAAACAGTCACTATATGACTGAATCGATCATATAGTTGTAGCAACTGAAAATTTTTTCATAAAAAATAAATATAATTATAAATTATGAAACAAAAAAAGGGGGATGTGGAAAAATGAAAGGATGATAGAAAGAGAGAATAAAGATCTCAATGATATATGATTCCAATATGTATGGTTTATGAAAAATCACCCCATAAAAAAAGGCAGTGTGATAAAGCATCAACATCAATATACAATAAATATACAAAATCAATATACAACATTCATATTTTTTTTTTATTTTATATTTAAAATATTTTATATTATTTTATATTTAAAATTTTTAAATATTTCTAATTTCAGAATTTAAAAAATATTTTAAATATTAATAAAATTAATATTAATAAATATAAATAAAATAAAAAAAAAAAAAAAAAAAAAAAAAGAATATTAAATTATTAATAATATATATATTAATAATATATATATATATATATAAATATATAATAAATAAAATATATAATAAATATATAAATATAATAATAATATATAATAATATAATAAAATATTATACATATAAATATAACATAAATATAATAATAAATAGAATGAATATATTATCATAAAAATCAATCATAATAATCAAGAATCTAAATATAAATAATTACTAAATAATAATATTTTAAATTAAATTAAATAATAATAATCTAATCAATAATCAATATATATAATCAATATATATAATATAGATATTATATATCTAATAAGATAGATAAATAAATAATAAGATAGAATAAGGATATAAATAATAGAAATAAATAATAGAAACATAGATGAATAATTGAATCGAGCTTCGGGTTAAGAAAACTGAGGAGATTGACTCGGAAACAAATAACTGATTTTGTTGGGAGCTCCATTGCAGAGTTCAGGCCTAAGCATTAATGGAGAAGCTATGGGAACGATGGAACCTGTGACTACATAGGATTTGATTGAAAAAGAATCAATCCTAATGATTCATTGGGTAGGATGGCGGAATGAACCAAGAATAACATAGATTTCTTCTGAATAGTCATAAAATGACCCTACAAATAAAAGAGAAAAGAGTCAATATTCGCCCGCGTAACCTTTAGTTTTATATTTTTTTTTATTGAAATTTATATTTCATTTATTTTTCATCTATTGGATGACTTTTTGGGTGATTCAATATGAGGTAAAGTTAAATACTTTAGAAGATTTGTTAAAAGTAAAAGAAATAAGCATTATCCATAAACAATCACGTCTAGTGATTCGCGAGGAGCTGGATGAGAAGAAACTCTCATGTCCGGTTCTGCAGTAGAGATGGAATTCAGAAACAACCATCAACTATGACCCAAAAAGAACCAGATTTCGTAAACAACATAGAGGTAGAATGAAGGGAATATGTTGCCGAGGCAATCATATTTGTTTCGGAAGATATGCTCTTCAGGCACTTGAACCTGCTTGGATCACAGCTAGACAAATAGAAGCAGGGCGAAGAGCAATGACACGATATGCACGTCGTGGTGGAAAGGTATGGGTACGTATCTTTCCCGACAAACCTGTTACAGTAAGACCTATGGAAACACGTATGGGTTCGGGGAAGGGATCCCCCGAATATTGGGTATCCGTTATTAAACCGGGCCGAATACTTTATGAAATAAGTGGAGTATCAGAAACTGTAGCCAAAGCAGCTATGAAAATAGCTGCATGCAAAATGCCTATACGAACTCAATTTGTTATTTCAGGATCAGGATAGGTAAACAAAAGTAAGTAAAGGTGTATTGAGAATGAAAAAACAACCGCGGATTTCTTTATCTCTGGACAGATAATATTTATTTTTCCTTGTCCCTTGCATTGAAATAAGAGATAAAAAAATGATATGATTCAACCTCAGACCCTTTTAAATGTAGCGGATAACAGCGGAGCTCGAGAGTTGATGTGTATTCGAATCATAGGAACTGGTAATCAACGATATGCTCATATTGGCGATGTTATTGTTGCTGTAATCAAAGAAGCAGTGCCCAACATGTCTCTAGAAAGATCAGAAGTAATTAGAGCTGTGATTGTACGCACGTGTAAAGAACTCAAACGTGACAATGGCATGATAATACGATATGATGACAATGCAGCGGTTATCATTGATCAAGAAGGAAATCCAAAAGGAACTAGAATTTTTGGTGTGATTGTTCGGGAATTGAGACAGTTGAATTTTACTAAAATAGTTTCATTAGCACCCGAAGTCTTATAGTCTTCTAAATCAGACTAGTAGGTTAAAATAGGACATACTCTTTTTATATTTCTATTCTCTATTCTATATATTATATATTTTTATATATTATTATATTATATATTCTACTAGATACTATTAATATATAAATACTATTATATTCTACTATATACTATAATATATAATAATATTAATATTATTATATATTTATTATTATTATTCGACTATTTATATTTTATATTTATATATTTTATATTTATATATTTTATATTTATATATTAAATTATATATTAAATTATACTATTTCATAGTATATTCATTCCTATCTTTATTTCTATTTATATCATAGTATAGATATAGAATTCTATAATTTAAATTCTATTAATTCGAATATCTGAAATAGATCCAATTAATAGATCGTGTCTCATGCATATACTTTTAATAAAAAAAAAAAAAATTCAATAAATCAATAAAAAAGAAAAAAATAAAATTAAACTAAAACAAAAAAAAGCATGTTGATTATATAAAAAATGAGGAGGCATCAATAACTATAATTCGTCATGGGTAGGGACATTATTGCCGATATAATAACTTCTATAAGAAATGCTGACATGGATAAAAAGGGAAGGGTTCAAATAGCATCTACTAATATCACTAAAAATATTGTTAAAATACTTTTACGAGAAGGTTTTATTGAAAACGTTCGAAAACATCAAGAAAGTAAAAAAAAATTCTTGGTTTTAACCTTACGACATAGAAAGACTAGGAAAGGGAATAAAATTATTTTAAAGCGTATCAGCCGACCCGGTCTACGAATCTATTCCAACTATCAACGAATTCCTAAGATTTTAGGCGGAATGGGGATTGTAATTCTTTCTACTGCTCGAGGTATAATGACAGATCGAGAAGCTCGACTAGAAAAAATTGGAGGAGAAATCTTGTGTTATATATGGTGATTCTCCTGCAGTAACTTAATACTCTCTCGAACTTACTATTTGTCTATTTGTAAAATAGAGAGGAGAAGTGAATTATAGAACTCTTCCTCTAGTAGTTGATACTTAAAGGGGGTTATCTGAAATGAAAGAACAAAAATTGATTCATGAGGGTTTAATTATTGAGTCACTTTCCAACGGTATGTTTCGAGTTCGATTAGATAATCAAGATCTAATTCTAGGTTATATTTCAGGGAGAATCCGGCGCAGTTTTATACGTATACTACCCGGAGATAGAGTAAAAATAGAAATGAGTCGTTATGATTCAATCAGGGGACGCATAATTTATAGACTTCGAAAAAAAGATTCGAACGATTAGATCATTCTTTTAAACATCCCTCTCGTAGGAGTATAATTCGAAAAAAAAAAAAAAGAAACTAATTTTTGTTTCCAAAAAAATAGATTCAGAATGAGGGTAAGGAATAAAAAATATGAAAATAAGGGCTTCTGTTCGTAAAATTTGTGAAAAATGTCGCCTGATCCGTAGGCGCGGGCGAATTATAGTAATTTGTTCCAATCCGAGACATAAACAGAGACAGGGATAATTCTTCTCAAGTTCTAAATAAAGAACTTTCTAAAAGAAAAAAACCCATGTACATGTAAAAAGAAAGAAAAAAAGGATCAGTTTTCATATAAAATGGATATTCCCGTATCTTTCTATATATTTCTGATTCTTCCTTATTTTTTTTTTTTTTTCTTATGAATATGAGATAATAAAATATGACAAAACCTATAGCAAAAATTGGTTTACGTAAGAATGCACGTATTGGTTCACATAAGAATGAACGTCGAATACCGAAAGGAGTTATTCATGTTCAAGCGAGTTTCAACAATACTATTGTAACTGTTACAGACGTACGAGGTCGGGTAGTTTCTTGGGCTTCCGCGGGGACTTCTGGATTCAGAGGCACAAGAAAAGGAACACCTTATGCTGCTCAAGCAGCAGCACTCAACGCTATTCGTACAGTAGTGGATCAGGGTATGCAACGAGCAGAAGTTATGATAAAGGGTCCAGGTCTCGGAAGAGATGCGGCATTACGAGCCATTCGTAGAAGCGGAATACTATTAAGTTTCGTACGTGATGTAACACCCATGCCACATAATGGATGTCGCCCCCCTAAAAAAAGACGTGTGTAGAAATAAGAATTCAATAGATTCCAAGAAAAATAAATGATTCAATGATCCGATCCAATAATCATAAAGAAAATAAAAATAATAGTATGGTTCGAGAAGAAGTAGCAGGATCCACTCGAACACTACAGTGGAAATGTGTTGAATCAAGAGTAGACAGCAAGCGCCTTTATTATGGTCGTTTCGTTCTGTCCCCGCTTATGAAAGGTCAAGGCGATACCGTAGGTATTGCCATGCGAAGGGCTTTACTTGGAGAAATAGAAGGAACATTTATCACACGTGCAACATCTGAGAATGTGTTGCACGAATATTCTACGATAGTAGGTATTGAAGAATCAGTACATGATATTTTAATAAATTTGAAAGAAATTGTATTGAAAAGTAATCTCTATGGAGTTAGGGACGCATCCATTTGCGTCAGAGGTCCAAAATACATAACCGCTCAAGATATCATCTCACCACCTTCTGTAGAAATAGTTGACACGACACAACATATAGCTAACCTGACAGAACCAATTGATTTGTGTATTGAATTACAAATCAAGAGAGATCGCAGATATCATATGAAATCCACAAACGAATCTCACGATGGAAGTTATCCTATAGATACTGTATCCATGCCTGTTCGAAATGCGAATCATAGTATTCATTCTTACGGGAATGGGAATGAAAAACAAGAGATACTCTTTCTAGAAGTATGGACGAATGGAAGTTTAACTCCTAAAGAAGCACTTTATGAAGCTTCTCGTAATTTGATTGATTTATTGATTCCCTTTCTACATGCAGAAAAAGAGGACATGAATTTCGAGGAAAATGAAAACAGATTGAATCTGCCCCCTTTTTCCTTTCAAAACAAATTCACTGATTTAAAGAAAAACAAAAAACGAATTCCATTAACATGTATTTTTATTGACCAATCAGAATTGCCTTCCAGGGCCTATAATTGTCTCAAAAGGTCCAATATACATACATTATTGGACCTTTTGAGTTATAGTCAAGAGGATCTTATGAAAATAGAATATTTTCGCATAGAAGATGTAAAACAGATATTGGACACTCTACAGAAGCATTTTTCAATCAATTTACCTAAGAAAAAGTGTTAATTTAAAATACGTTGGAATTATAAAAATTTTTAGTTTTTATTTAGTTTTTATAAAGAAAAAAGAATAGAATGAGTTTTGAATCTACGGTACAATCCATATATTTGCGGATATAGATCATAAATAAAATTATAAAATTGATTGATGTATCTAGGGAAGATCCCGTTCTGGATCTTCCCTAGATACCTATGTCCTGGCATTTCACGGTTTAATCAATTTTAAAAAGACCTAAAGTTAGGGATTTCTCAATAGGCAATGTTGCTCCAATACCTAACCAAAGAGCTACTGCAGTACCGATCAAAAAGACTGTTGTAGCTACTGGACGACGAAATGGATTTTGGAATTTATTGACATTCTCCAAAAAGGGTACTGTCAATAATCCTATTGGTACTGAAACCATTAAAAGAACACCCAACAACTTATTTGGTACTGTACGAAGTATTTGAAATACGGGAAAGAAGTACCATTCGGGTAATATTTCCAACGGAGTTGCAAATGGATCTGCCGGTTCACCAATCATTGACGGCTCTAGAACTGCTAAGCCCACATTACATGCAATAGTGCCTAGAATTACTACTGGAAAAATATATAAAAGATCATTGGGCCATGCGGGTTCGCCATAATAATTATGCCCCATACCCTTAGCCAATTTAGCTCTTAATACAGGATCGTTCAAATCAGGTTTCTTTGTTATTTGGATAGGTGAATTCTTAAGGATCCATCCCCCAAAAGAACCGGACATGATAATTTTTTATCATCCGGCTCGAGCACAAGAATCAAAAGAATGACAGAAATAGATCCATAGAACATAAATGGGTACATAGAGAATCTATATTTCATATCATACATATCTACATATACAATGTAGAATGACTCTATGTAAGAAAAGATTTATGAAATTCTATTTCCCCGGGTTGCAACGATTCATTGCTCATTGCAAAGAATTCAGTTTTGGCAAAGAAATGCTCCATATCCAAGTAGGCTTACAAATTCGATAATGATCAAGTGCTTTTTGGATTATCTCATGTCTTTTGTTTGCTATTTATCCCCACAAAATCTAGATTTTCTTACATACAACAATACAAAGTTTTTACTTATTATTAATAAAGTCTAATCTCTGTTCTTCTTTAGATCCCTTATTTCACTCCGATAGTATTATAGATCAGGATCGATGCAAAGGAAATGAATGCATCTCCATACTATAATTAGATTACTATCAAATTAAATTAATCAAATAAATACTATCTATCTACTCTAATATCTAATTATATCTAATTACTAATAAATTATAATTTTTAAATTATAAATTATAATATAAATTATAAAAATAATTATAAAATTATAATAAAAAAATCAAACAAAGTGGAATAGATAGAACTTTTAATCATGCCACATCGCTTATTCTAGGGATCTTACGGAGCCTGTTCATGCATAACATGATTAGGGTATGATCATAGAAAAGATTCTCCTCAAGCGAACCGGCCTATCCTATGCTACATAAGGGGATTGACGTGATGGTTGGATGCAGAGACACATTGGGTTGTGAATTCCAACGTGGCGGAGAAAATCATATATCCGCATGGAACAATCAATAGTTCAAGTCACACACTCCCATAATCCATCCTCTTTTAGTAAAATATACTTCAACTATTCGTAACAATACAATACTTCAGAGTTGAAGAGAAGTATCCAAATAATATGCCTTAATTTTTCAATAATCCATATTTGTTTTGTAGCAATTAAATATTTTTGTTCCTCCCCGATATGATAAATTACAAATATATATGATCCGCCTTTTCTATAAAGGACCTGAAATGCCTTGCTTACGTATCATTGAGAAGTGCATTAACATAAATACGGCAGTAAGAAGAGGTAATACAAAAGTATGTAAACTATAAAAACGAGTCAAAGTAGATTGGCCCACACTAGCGCTTCCACGTAATAATTCTACCAGGGGCGATCCTATTATAGGAATAGCTTCAGGCACGCCTGTTACGATTTTTACTGCCCAATAGCCAATTTGGTCCCGAGGTAAGGAATAACCAGTTACGCCAAAAGATGCGGTCAATACAGCCAGAACCACCCCCGTAACCCAAGTTAATTCGCGGGGTTTTTTAAACCCACCCGTAAGATACACACGAAATACGTGCAAGATCATCATTAGAACCATCATACTTGCTGACCATCGATGAACTGATCGAATTAACCAACCAAAATTGGCCTCAGTCATTATGTATTGAACAGAGGAAAAAGCTTCTGTAACAGTTGGACGATAGTAAAAAGTCATAGCAAAACCCGTAGCCACTTGTACTAAAAAACAAGTAAGCGTAATTCCGCCTAGACAATAAAATATGTTGACATGAGGAGGAACATATTTACTAGTTATATCATCTGCAATTGCTTGAATCTCGAGACGTTCTTCGAACCAATCATATACTTTATTGAGATAGGTAACCCAAGAAGGACTCCCCCTCTGAGAGCCGCATATGAGAATTTCATCTCGTACGGCTCAAGCCGAAACACACAAATACTGGTTTCAATGGATATGGAATAGATAGTTCAAAACTTCTTGTGTCTTAGCCACGTCACTCTATTTGACCCAAAGGTACGAAGTAAGAATAAGAAAAATCCGGAATCCCTTCTTTGTGATGATAATGCCAAGAAATACAATCTCAAGTTGGCTCCTCCATCTTTCTTTATGTTAATTGTGACAGGCCTCTTGAATCTTCTCTTCCCTATCTTTTTTTTTTTTTCACTTTATTTGATATTATTTGATAAGAATTCTCTTGTTGAGACCCTATGAATCAATTGAAACCTCAGATTCATACTAGAACCACGATGATTTAAGAAAGCAAAAGCTAAGCTAAAAGTCTCTCTGAGTAAAAACCATTTGATCATCACTTATTCAATGAATGTAATGACTCAATAAAATCTATATCTATAGCTATAGAAAGAGTTTTCCTTTGGTCAAAACTGAAGGAAAAAATTGTTTGATTTCGAAAAGGCCTATTTCCATCCGCTTGCGAGGTCTGAAGAATAGGTATGAATCATAGTTCAAATATTTCTTTTATTGATCTATTCTATATAGTCCGTGCTCCAGAGACTAGAATAAATATCTGACGAAGTAGAATCATCTTGATAGAGATGACAGGTACATTCTCTGTATTATCAATAGGATCAATTATAACAAGTCACACGCTCATATTCCGGAAATGAAATATTGAAACAAATAAATTTCACGATCGAACTACCAGAATAGTCTATAAATACAAGTCTTAAGCAATCTTAAGTTGAAGTATTAAGTAAGTTTAAGTAAAATAATCCTTTTTTATTGATTTATTTATTTATTTAAAAATAAGGGCTTCCCGGTTTTGTTTTTATAAACTTTTATAAACTAATTCATTGAAATTCCATCCAGTAAAATGGAAGAATTATAAATTTCCAAAATAATAGATAAAAATATTGCAAATAGAGCCATTGCAACCCCCATAAGTGGTGTAGTCCCCCATCCTGGAGCTACTTT